ATTCCAACGTGGCGGATAAAATCATATATCTGCATGGCCCAATTAATAGTTCAAGTCACACACTCCCATAATCCATCCTCTCTTCGGAAAATCCACTTCAACTATTCGTATCAATTAAGAAATACAATACTTCGGAGTTGAAGAGAAGTATCCAAATAACATGTCTTATTTTTTCAATAATCCATATTTGTAGCAATGAATCCATATTTGTAGCAATGAAATAGTATTGTTCCTTCCCAATATGATATATGATCAATTACAAATATCTATGATCTGTCTTCTCTATAAAGGACCCGAAATACCTTGCTTACGTATCATTGGAAAGTGCATTAACATAAATACGGCAGTAAGAAGAGGCAATACAAAAGTGTGTAAACTATAAAAACGAGTCAAAGTGGATTGGCCCACACTAGCACTTCCACGTAATAACTCTACCAAAGGCGATCCTATTACAGGAATAGCTTCAGGTACACCTGTCACGATTTTTACTGCCCAATAACCAATTTGGTCCCGAGGTAAGGAATAACCAGTTACACCAAAAGATGCAGTCAATACAGCTAAAACCACACCTGTAACCCAAGTTAATTCGCGGGGTTTTTTAAATCCACCTGTGAGATATACACGAAATACGTGCAGGATCATCATTAGAACCATCATACTTGCTGACCATCGATGAACTGATCGAATTAACCAACCAAAATTGGCCTCAGTCATTATGTATTGAACAGAGGAAAAAGCTTCTGTAACGGTTGGACGATAGTAAAAAGTCATAGCAAAACCTGTAGCTACTTGTACTAAAAAACAAGTAAGTGTGATCCCCCCTAAACAATAAAATATGTTGACATGAGGAGGAACATATTTACTAGTTATATCATCTGCAATCGCCTGAATCTCGAGACGTTCCTCAAACCAATCATATACCTTATTGAGATAGGTAATCCAAAGGAATTCCCCCTCTGAGAACCGTATATGAGAATTTCATCTCGTACGGCTCAAGCGGAAACACACAAATACTGATTTCAACGGATATGTAATAGAAAGTTCAAAACTTCTTAGCCATTTGATTCGATTTGCCCCAAAGATACGAAGTAACAAAAATCCGGAATCTCTTCTTTGTGATGATAATGCCAAAAATATCAAGTTGGCTCATCCGTCTTTCTTTATGTTGATCGTTACAGGCCTCTTGAATCTTCTCTTCCCTATTTATTTATTTTTTTATTTGTTATTTGATTTGTTGTTTTTTGTGCGTAATGCAGATTAACAATAGTTTTGCTATTGATAGGAATTCCCTTGTTGAGACCCTATGAATCAATTGAAACCTCAGATTCATACTAGAACCACGATGATTTAATCAAGCAAAGCCTCAAGCTAAACTCAAAGGTTCTCTGAGTAAGAACCGTTTGATGATCACTTATTCAATGAATGGATGTAATGACTCAACAAAATCTAGAGAAACATTTGTCCTTTGTTCAAACTGAAAGAAGAAAAATCGTTTGATTTAGGAAATACCTATTTGAATTTTTTTTGAGTCCGGTTGCGAAGTCTGAATAGTAAATAGTAGGTATGAATCATAGTTCAAATATTTCTTTTCTTGATCTATTCTATATATTCCGTGCTCCAGATACTAGAATAAATATCCGACGAGGTAGAATCATCTTGATAGAGATGACAGGCCCATTTTCTGTATTATCAATAGGATAAATTATAACAAGTCACACACTCATATTCCGGAAATACCGAAACAAATAAATCTCACGGTCGAACTACCAGAATGGTCTAGAAATCCGAGTCTTTCTTAAGTATTAAGTAAAGTAATTTTTTTGATTGAAAAACTAGGACTTTCTAGTTCTTATGAACCTAACTCATTGAAATTCCATCCAGTAAAACGGAAGAATTATAAATTTCCAAAATAATAGATAGGAATATCGCAAATAGAGCCATTGCGACCCCCATAAGTGGTGTAGTCCCCCAGCCCGGTGCTACTTTACCATATTCCGAATTCAATGGTTTCAATAAATTCCCTACAGTAGTTCGTCTTGGCCCAGATCTAGAACTACCCTCAACGGTTTGTGTAGCCATAAAATACTATTCATTGGTTGAGATCTGTTGACTTTGTATACCATTCCGTTGTAGTTGTAAATAAACGATCTTATCGTAGATCCATTGTGATCTTGAAATTATCTAAAAATGGAAACAGCAACCCTAGTCGCCATCTCCATATCTGGTTTACTTGTAAGCTTTACTGGGTACGCCTTATATACCGCTTTTGGGCAACCCTCTCAACAACTAAGAGATCCATTCGAAGAACACGGGGACTAGTTGAAGTAATGAGTCTCCCATATTGGGAGGCTCCTTACTTCAATTGAGATAATGAAAAATTATTTCATTTTTTTAGTTTTAGTCGGAACCTTAGGCGGTTCTCGAAAAAAGATAGCGAAAAAAATTATTCCTAAAGTCGAGACTAAAAGGAATGTATAAACCAATGCTTCCATAGATTCGATCGTGGTTTACAATTATAGCTTCCACACCTATTCATTTGGGATCATTTACCATATTTTGGATCATTTACCATATAAAGAAAAGTAAAGAGTCAAAGAATAAATGGTGATTCAAATCAAGATTTCTCCGGTACCTTATATCAAATCAAAAAAAAAAATAGAGGCGAAAGATACCAGAGCAATGTTGTATCAGACTACTTGTCTCCTTGTAGTTGGATCCCCAATTTTTTGAAATGCTCCAAATTCCACTTGAGCATCCAAATCTGGATCAATACCAGCAAAAACATCTCTGAACAAGGTTCTAGCACCATGCCAAATGTGTCCAAAAAAGAAGAGCAAAGCAAACGTAGCATGCCCAAAAGTGAACCAACCCCTTGGACTGCTACGAAAAACACCATCGGATTTCAAAGTAGCCCGATCTAATTCAAAAATTTCACCTAATTGGGCACGTCTAGCGTATTTTTTTACAGTAGCAGGATCACCATAACTAACTCCATTGAGTTCGCCACCATAGAACTCGACAGTTACACCTACTTGTTCAACACTATACTTTGATTCTGCCCTTCTAAAAGGAACATCGGCTCTCACAATTCCGTCTCCATCTACTAAAACTACCGGAAATGTTTCAAAAAAAGTAGGCATACGACGTACAAAAAGCTCGCGCCCTTCTTTATCTCTAAAGACGGGGTGTCCTAACCATCCAACAGCTATTCCATCCCCGTTGTCCATTGAGCCTGCTCTGAATAATCCCCCTTTTGCCGGATTATTACCAATGTAATCATAAAAAGCTAATTTTTCGGGAATTTTAGACCAAGCTTCCGATAAACTCAGATTTTCGGCTAGTCCGGCGCTAACTCTTCGATATATTTCTTGCTGAAAGTATCCCTGATCCCACTGATAACGAGTGGGACCAAATAATTCGATTGGGGTAGTTGCTGAACCATACCACATAGTTCCAGCAACAACGAAAGCTGCAAAAAAAACAGCAGCGATACTACTAGAAAGTACGGTTTCAATATTTCCCATACGTAATCCTTTGTATAGACGTTGAGGCGGACGGACACTAAGATGGAATAGACCTGCTAATATGCCCAATGTACCCGCTGCAATATGATGAGAGGCTATTCCTCCCGGAACAAAAGGATCAAAACCTTCTGCGCCCCACGCTGGATTTACAGATTGTACTTTTCCAGTTAGTCCATAAGGATCGGACACCCATATTCCAGGACCATACAAACCTGTTACATGAAATGCGCCAAAGCCAAAGCAAGCCACCCCTGAGAGAAATAAATGAATTCCAAAGATCTTCGGCAAATCCAAAGAAGGTTTTCCCGTACGCTCATCACAGAATATTTCTAGATCCCAATACACCCAATGCCAGATAGCTGCCAAGAAGCACAAGCCAGAAAACACAATATGTGCCCCTGCGACACCTTCATAACTCCAAATACCTGGATTCGTTATAGTTCCTCCTGAAATACTCCAACCACCCCACGAATTGGTTATTCCTAAACGAGTCATGAAGGGTATAACGAACATACCTTGTCTCCACATTGGATCAAGAACAGGGTCAGAGGGATCAAAAACCGCTAATTCGTATAGAGCCATCGAACCGGCCCAACCAGAAACTAGAGCTGTATGCATTATATGGACAGAAAGCAATCGACCGGGATCATTCAATACGACAGTATGAACACGATACCAAGGCAAACCCATGGAAATACCCCTTTATCAAAGATAAATAGACACTATGTCACCTTATTTTATCGCATTGGAAAGGACTATACTATGTACCTAAGTACCTAACCTTTTCAGTGGATTCTGTATGAGAAAGAGTTAATATTTATTCCGTTCCATTGAAAATAACGGAACAATTCTGTTCATAAGAACAAAGAGAAGCAGATCTATTCTATACCCGATAAGTACCAATACGCAATGGGAGAATTGGTACCATTTTGTGGGAACGAATGCATAGATACTTGTTTATCATTCGAACGATCGATTGCTCCGTTCGTTAAAATTTTTCTTTATTCATTCTATCTTACTCTATAAACCTTCCAATCAATCTATCTAGAAAATAGAATAAACAGAAAAAAGGATGAAGACAATAAACCCATTGTTACGTTTCCATATTAAAGTGAAGTATAGTACTTAGTTTTTTTTCTTTAATTTAATGCCCATTGGTGTTCCAAAAGTACCTTTTCGAAGTCCTGGAGAGGAAGATGCAGTTTGGGTTGACGTATAGTGCGACTTGTCAGACATATTGGGTCATATGGGATTTACCCGTTCTCTCCCCCGATCGAGATATCCTCTGTTTCGCCCAAGAAATATTGTATTGAGATTGAGTGAACCATCAATCATTTGGAGCGTGAAGTACAATTAGATCAATTTATATTGGGGATCAATATTATCAATTAGAAGAATTTATGGTTGACTTGGACTGATAAAATAAAGTCTCCAGGCTCCGTTCAGAAAATACCAAATTGGTAACAAATTGATAATATATGTACGATTACCACTTGTATCATAAACGATTTTTATACTTACTATAGGAGCGATCTCAAACTGCCAACCAATGAGTAGTATGATGAATACATCGAATAGTTTGGAGAAGACATGAAACAAATTGAAAAGGAAGTCGTAACAAAAAAAGTGGTACTGAGATCATTTGCCCTATATGTACAAATAGAATTCGGGCAGATCTTTTCCCGGAGTAGAACAAACATGAACCTAAAAAAATGGAAAGGGCCCATTCAGGAACAATAAAATGACATCGTGATTTGAATCTCGATGAAACAATACATCAATGAGAGGTTAGTTCAATAAGTTCAGTAAATTCTTTTTTTTTATAGGTAAGGGAACAAAAACTCATCTTATGTTTTTTGAAAAATAGAAGAAGAAAACCCCCTTCATTAGAAAAACAAAAACCTGTTACAGAAAAAAAAAGAAATAGAACTGGAATCGACACATTGATTCTTTTTTTCGCAATTTTTTTTTGAACCGTATGCATCCAAAGGTGCACGTACGGTTCCTAAGGGAACCAATTTTGTCCTAATCAACCGACTTTATCGAGAAAGATTACTTTTTTTAGGCCAAGAAGTTGATAGCGAGATCTCGAATCAACTTGTTGGTCTCATGGTATATCTCAGTATAGAAGATGATACTAGGGATCTTTATTTATTTATAAACTCTCCCGGCGGATGGGTAATACCAGGAATAGCCATTTATGATACTATGCAATTTGTGCCACCCGATGTGCATACAATATGCATGGGATTAGCCGCTTCAATGGGATCTTTCATTCTGGTCGGAGGAGAAATTACCAAACGTCTAGCATTCCCTCACGCTTGGCGCCAATGAGTTTTTTTATTTGAAAAAAAAAAGGAAGACTATGCCTTCGCCATATTGAATATGAATAATAAGTAATAATAGCATGGCACTTCGAGTTCGATATGAGCAAACCATTATTGTTTTTTTCATAACATGAGATTTTATGTCGAGATAGTAGTATGAAATAGAGGTCATTTCGGATTTGATCTTATGTGTCGGGGGTACATTTCAGCGTCACAAACCATTCTTTTTCACACCAGAATTCTCTTTCTGATATTTATGTTATGAAAGAAAAAGTACAAAAATGAAAAAAAAAAGATCATTTTTTTCCTTATTTGATCGTATCAGAAAGGAACTTTGGGATTGCTAAATCACAGACAAAATAAATATATAAAGCAACAGAACCATCATAGTATTTTTTTTACTCCTACGAAAGGAAGGGTGGTAAATGGATCATTCAACGATCCGGATCGGATGGATTCTATTTCTTTCTTCAATAGAATAGAAGAGAAGAAAAAGAAAAAGTAAATTCCATTGTAGAGCCGTATGCACAAAAGATGCCTGTACGGTTGTACAATTCTATTCTTTTTTCTTATATTTTTTTTATCCCTTACTTTAGCCCAATCATGCAAGATAGAAGAACCCTTCATGATGTTATATCAATATCATCAGGGTTATGATTCACCAACCTGCTAGTTCTTTTTATGAGGCACAAGCAGGCGAATTTATCCTGGAAGCGGAAGAACTACTGAAACTTCGCGAAACCCTCACAAAGGTTTATGTACAAAGAACGGGTAATCCTTTATGGGTTGTATCCGAAGACATGGAAAGAGATGTTTTTATGTCAGCAACAGAAGCCCAAGTTCATGGCATTGTTGATCTTGTAGCGGTCGAAAATGAAAATACTAGGGATTTCATGTAAATCCATTTCAAACCATAATTCGAATTTTCTGCGATTTGATATTGAATAGAAAAAAAATTCATGATCATCAATCATCAGGTTAAGATCGATCTAAACCAACCCATTCCATTCTAGAATTCTATATATACATACGACATGCCAACTATTAAACAACTTATTAGAAACACAAGACAGCCAATAAGAAATGTCACGAAATCTCCCGCTCTTAGAGGATGTCCTCAGCGTCGAGGAACATGCACTAGGGTGTATGTGCGACTCGTTCAGATCATGAGTTCGAACAAATGAGACAATTTTCCAGTATCAATGACCAGTACCAATGAATAGGATAGATAGAGAAGATCTATCATATACCTATATTGTGTTTGGAATTTATGGTTTACATTGGTGCAAATCCAATCACCTAGATTTGAGATGAAAAGCAATTCCCCATTGGGGGCAAATGGTTATCCATTAAGCGGAGGAAATGGTATTATAAGAAGCAAAAAGGTTATACTCCTATTCTTGAAAGAACGGACTAACAGGGTCAGCTACCTAGCCAACTTTCATAATTAAATGCCGTCACTGTATGGATAACTCTTATTGTGAAAAGAACTATTACTGTATAATTAATGGGTAGAGCCAAAGAGTGCGAACTATACAAGTTAACAATAACATTTGATAAAATGAAAGAAGAGGCTCCGGTGTATAGAGAGGACCTCACCGTTTTAAAAAAAAAAGTAACCATAGAAACGATGGAACCCACTATTTTTTTTTATTTGGTATCGTTAGAATTTCTTATTTCCAGGTGAAATGCCTGGAAGGAATAAAAAATCGTGGTTGGGGAAAGTCATAGTAGCAAAAGCCATTGGAATTTTTATTTTATATATCGGAATAATCCGTTTTGTTATTAATTGACGGGGGGTAAAGGATGACTGAAAGAAGAGAAATCAATTAGTTATTCATTAAGGTTTAATTTGATTCAATGACTAGAGTTAGACGAGGATATACAGCTCGGAAACGTCGAACAAAAATTCGTTTATTTGCATCAACCTTTATTGGGGCTCATTCAAGACTTACTCGAACGACTACTCAACAGAAAATGAGAGCTTTGGTTTCCTCTCATCGAGATAGAGGCAGGCAAAAGAGGGATTTTCGTAGTTTGTGGATCACTCGAATAAATGCAGTAATTCGTGAGAATAAGGTATTCTATAATTATAGTAGATTAATACCAAATCTGTACAAGAAGCAATTGCTTCTTAATCGTAAAATACTTGCGCAAATATCTATATCAAATAAGAATTGTCTTTACATGATTTCCAATCAGATTATCAAATAAAGGATATGATATTATCAAATATAATACAGAAATGATTGAAATTGAAACAGAATTCCCCGGAGAATGAACTCCGGGAAGATAGAATAAAAAAAATTAAGTAAGATAAGTAGTAGGAATGAACGAACATGTTTCAATAAAAAAAAAGATTTCTTCTTCCCCCATTTTTTATTTCTTATAACACAAGAAATAAATCGGGATTCTAGGCCTTTTGAACAAAACATCAATCTGAGCTTGAGTTCCGATTGGAGTTTTGAGTCAATTGAGGAGTATGTTTATTTATTTCTGGTTCTAGGACCAGTAGTTCTGGGGATCGACTCGGCTCTCTCAAATTGTTTCTCATTATTAAGAAAAGGTAACAAAGATAAAATACGAGCTTGTTTTATAGCAATAGTAATTAATCGTTGTTGTTTCAAGGTCAATTTATTCACCCGTCTAGATAATATTTTTCCTTGTTCACTAATAAATCGACTAATTAAACTCATGTTTCTATAATCGATTCGATCCCCCGATCCAATTGGGGACAAACGCCTACGAAAGGATCGCTTGTATTTACGAAAAGGTTGCTTGGATTTATCCATGGTTTATTCCTTATCTCTAAAATTCGATTTCTTTATTCATTTCAGATCTGACCGAAATAGGCTTTGATTCGCATCGTTTATATTATACATATCATATATAATACATATCATATGTATTATATATATATATATGAAAATGAAATCGGGTTTGATTTGTATTGTATATATTATGTATATTTATGTTATATTTATGTTAAGTTAAATATGTTAACTTAAATATGTTAAGTTCTTCCTCTTCCTGTTCCTTGGAAAGATCGCGCACACGTTCCGTTCCATCTATTTCTTTATTTCCCCATGAATCGTATGCTTGTGACAATAGCGACAAAATTTTCTCAATTCTAATCTACTGGATGTATTGTGTCGATTCTTTTGAGTAATATATCTAGAAATACCCGGCGATTCTTTATTGACACCATTTCGGACACAACTGGTACATTCCAAAATAACTCTGACTCTGACATCTTTACCCTTGGCCATGAACCCCCTTTTGATTTTGGATCGACTTAACTTCTTCTATTTTCGACCCGAACTGAAGAAGAATAAAAGAACAAAAAAATCAATAAGAAAATCAATAGAAGTTACTAACTTGAAATTCCATTTTCATTTCTAAAGATTTCGTTGTGTTGTATGTGTTGTAATTATATAATTACAATTAATATTAATAGAGTATTAATATTAATAGAGTAATAGTAATAATTAATAAAGTAATAATTAATAATAAAGTAATAATTAATAATAAAGTAATAATTAAGTAATACAATTTCTTTCTAACTATCAATTATTCCTATCTTAAATCCCAATATTTCATTTAAGTATCTTCTTTCTATGCTATGATTTCGCGGATTCTGCCCTAGATCTGGATACACATTTCCATTTCTGTTCCCCAAAATTCGATCTTAGATTCACCAGATTTTTGTCGAGGTTCAATACACTTTTTCTTTTTTCTTTCCTTCCTATCCTCCTCCTATCCTAAAGAACCGAAAAAAAAAGGAAGGGGCGAAATTTTAGTCACGTCACGTAGAATTGTATCCCTAATTTTCTTCATTTCTTCGCATATTAATAACTAGAATGAAAAAAAAGGGAATGACAAGGCATCTGGGAATAAACGATTAATTTCTATCAATAGACCTGCTAAAGACCCAAACCATAGAGTAGTTAGCACAGGTGCCACGGAGAGATATGTTTTTATATCTCGCATTGAAAATCCTCCTTCTTTATTGTAATACATATATGTATGGTCAGATGTTGTAGTTCAAGATCATTTGTATTTTTTTTTTACTTTACGCGGAATTCCTAACTAAAATAGATATGTACAATGAACCGATAGATGAGATTTTCCTGTCCCTAAAAAAGAAAG